AATATTAATATTTAATTCAATATTCAATAATTAATATTAATATAAAATAAATAATTAATATAAAATAAATATAATAAATAAATATAATATATAATAAAATATAATAATATTAATATATTAATATTGTATGTATTAATATTGTATTGTGTATTAATATTGTATTGTATTATAGTTTTATTATAGTTTATAGTATTTATATATTATAGTTTATAGATAGTTTATAGTATTTATAGTATAATAATACTATTTAATATTTTAATATTTATAGTTTTATAGTATATAGTTAGTATATAGTAATATAGTATAATAATAATATTAAATATTAATATATAATATTAATATATATTAATAATATAATAAATATAATATTTCAATAATATTTCATTTCATATTTCATATTAATATAATATATAATAATAATATATAATATTTATAGTATTATAAATAATAAATAATAATAAATAATATATATTAATAAATATTTATAGTATAATTATAATTTATAGTATAATTAGAAATTATAAAAATAATATTAATATATATTAATAAATAATATAGAATAATATAGAATATAAATAATATAAATAAAATAATATAAATAAATAATATAATAATATATATTAATAATATATATTAATAATATATATTAATATTAATAATATATTATATAATATATATAAAAATATAAAATATAAATAATATTATAAATAATATAAAATAATAAAATAAATAATATAAATATAAATAATTAAATATTAATTAAATATTAAATAATATTAATATATATATAAATTCTAAATATAGAATTAGTATTCTAGTATAATATACTAAAGCTAAAGTAAAGTTAAAGTAGAAAGAAAAAGAAATAGAACCCCCCCTTGACAGTAATATATGTTGTATATGTAAATCCTAGATATGCAAAATGAAAAGAGGCATAATTCATCCAGCAAAGGGAACAGATATGGTATATAAAGAAAAAGAATAGGTGCACAACACAAATCAAAACAACAAAACAATACTAAATAAAAAAATACAATAAAATATCAATATAAAATATAAATTGGAAAAGAAAATAAAGAAAGAACAATGGTCAATGAGATCAAAATAATGAATAAAAAATTTTGAAGGTTCGAATTTTATATTCATAATTCATAGATAATCTAATTTAGACGGTCATTTAGAAAAGGATAGATAAATGAAATACACTGACTCATGATTCTTATTCATCTACTTGTGAAAAAAGGATTGGTTGGCTCGTTGAATTGAAAATTTACTCATTGAATTGGATTCGATTGGGTGGTACCAACTCAATCGAATGCTAACTCCCATTTACTTCTTATGGATTATGGAATTAACCGATCAACTTGCTATCGGATATCGGATATTGATTTTTGATTCAGTACGAAAAAAAAATTCGACATATTATTATTATTATGATTTACGATTATGAGAAGCAATACCACGACTTCTGATCCTGCGGTTTCCGCACTTGAAGAACAAAACCTAGGGCGTATCGCTCAAATTATTGGCCCAGTACTGGATGTCATTTTTCCACCGGGCAAGATGCCTAATATTTATAATGCTTTGGTAATTAAGGGTCGAGATACTGTCGGTCAGCAAATTAATGTAACTTGTGAGGTACAACAATTATTAGGAAATAATCGAGTGAGAGCTGTAGCTATGAGCGCTACAGATGGTCTGATGAGAGGAATGAAGGTGATTGACACGGGAGCTCCTCTAAGTGTTCCAGTCGGCGGAGCTACTCTAGGACGAATTTTCAACGTTCTTGGAGAGCCTGTTGATAATTTGGGTCCTGTTGATACTCGCACAACATCTCCTATTCATAGATCTGCACCCGCCTTCATACAATTAGATACGAAATTATCAATCTTTGAAACAGGGATTAAAGTGGTGGATCTTTTAGCCCCCTATCGCCGTGGAGGAAAAATAGGACTATTTGGGGGAGCTGGAGTGGGTAAAACAGTACTCATCATGGAATTGATCAACAACATTGCCAAAGCTCATGGAGGCGTATCCGTATTTGGCGGAGTAGGTGAACGTACTCGTGAAGGAAATGATCTCTACATGGAAATGAAGGAATCCGGGGTGATTAATGAAAAAAATCTTGGAGAATCCAAAGTCGCTCTAATCTATGGTCAAATGAATGAACCGCCAGGAGCTCGTATGAGAGTTGGCTTGACTGCCCTAACCATGGCGGAATATTTTCGGGATGTTAATGAGCAAGACGTACTTCTATTCATCGACAATATCTTTCGTTTCGTTCAAGCAGGGTCCGAAGTATCTGCCTTATTAGGAAGAATGCCTTCTGCAGTGGGTTATCAACCTACCCTTAGTACGGAAATGGGTTCTTTGCAAGAAAGAATTACTTCTACCAAAGAAGGATCTATAACATCGATCCAAGCAGTTTATGTACCTGCGGATGATTTGACCGACCCTGCTCCTGCCACGACATTTGCACATTTAGATGCTACTACCGTATTATCAAGAGGATTAGCTGCCAAAGGTATTTATCCAGCAGTAGATCCCTTAGATTCAACGTCAACCATGTTACAACCTCGGATCGTTGGCGAGGAACATTATGAAACTGCGCAAAGAGTTAAGCAAACTTCACAACGTTACAAAGAACTTCAGGACATTATAGCTATCCTTGGGTTGGACGAATTATCCGAAGAAGATCGTTTAACTGTAGCAAGAGCACGAAAGATTGAGCGTTTCTTATCACAACCCTTCTTTGTGGCAGAAGTCTTTACTGGTTCTCCGGGAAAATATGTTGGTCTCGCAGAAACAATTCGGGGTTTTCAACTCATCCTTTCCGGAGAATTAGACGGTCTTCCCGAACAGGCCTTTTATTTGGTGGGTAACATCGATGAAGCTACCGCGAAAGCAATTAACTTAGAGGAGGAGAGCAAATTGAAGAAATGACCTTAAATCTTTGTGTACTGACTCCTAATCGAATTATTTTGGATTCCGAAGTGAAAGAAATTATTTTATCTACGAATAGTGGACAAATTGGCGTATTACCAAACCATGCCCCCATTGCCACGGCTGTAGATATAGGTCTTTTGAGAATACGGCTAAACGACCAATGGTTAACAGTGGCTCTTATGGGCGGTTTCGCTAGAATAAGTAATAATGAGATCACCATTTTAGGAAATGATGCGGAAATTAGTACTGACATTGATCCACAAGAAGCTCAACAAACTCTTGAAATAGCTGAAGATAACTTGAGTAGAGCTGAGGGTAAGAGACAAGCAATTGAGTCAAATCTAGCTCTCAGACGAGCTAGGACACGAGTAGAGGCTATCAATGTGATTTCCTAGTAGGAGTCAATACATTCAATCAAAATAAAAAGAATAAAAAAAAATAATTATAATTATAAAGTAAAAGAGTTCCTTAATTATACACTACATTACTACATTTTTATATTTTTATTTTGATTCCACAAATTGAACACAATGAAGTCTAATCTGATTATAGAACGAAAAAAAGAGGATGGGTAGAAAAACTTATTAGATACCGGATTCCATGGTATCTAATAAGTTCTACCTACTATTGGATTTGAACCAATGACTCCCGCCGTATGAAAGCAATACTCTAACCACTGGGTTAAGTAGGTCATTTATCACCACAAAAAAGGTCTTCATCACTTCGATGGATTATAGGTAAAATATGCTTTCTAAGCAATATCAATCTTTTACCAGTAAACGTAAACGGATCGGAGAGTTATCATATGCATATGGGATACCCTTCTTGACAATAAATTGTCTCTATGTTAAAATAGTTATGACAAGGGCTATAGCTCAGTTAGGTAGAGCACCTCGTTTACACGTGCGCCAATGCTTTTCAAGGGAGCCCATTATGCAATGACCATAATTGATCTTTTTGAGAAGTCCATGTCTTACTCCGTAGATTCGAGAGAACAAGAGAAAAATAGCCTGACAAATATTTGATTCGATCCGATTCAGGTGCGAATTCCGCTGCCAAATCAATCAAATGGAACCTGCCATTGTAAGGTAAATGCCCAGTCCATTCAATGCCAGGCATAATGAGTATAAGGGTCTCAAAAGAACCTATTTTCGTCCTATGAGCTTTGAGGTGTATGAAGTCTCATATTTGACTCTTGCAGCGGAGCGATAGAGACTCCATTTAACTTAGGTTGATCTAGGCCGAAGGCAGACCTAAATCAAGGTCACTCTTTTTTGAAACACTTTGGTATTGCTCCTAGATCAGGATACAAATAATGAATCAGAGCACATGGAACCATCTCATTATCTTTTTATCTTCCTGTAAAGAAAAAATATGGTGGACTAACTGATCTTTACATCAGTTGATGAAAGAGCCCAATGCAACAAAATGCATGTTGGGTCTTTGAAACAGTTCGAATCATTTCGATAATAATAAGTTTTCTCTGTTTTACCGAGAAGGTCTACGGTTCGAGTCCGTATAGCCCTAATACATACATTATACATTCCATTTCTTTTTTGTTTTTTTATAGAGATTTTAGTAGTTTAGTAGGAAGAAGAAAATAAACACAATAATTCATTTCAACGGATCCAATTGGTATTTGTAAAATCTCGGATCAAATACCCATATCTCTTTAATTAGCCCTACATCCATCAAGGTTCCTTCTTAACTTATTAATATTACTTAATACTTAATATTATAAATATTATTTAAATTATAAATATTATTTAATAATATTATTTAATATATTATTTAATATTATATAATTATATATTATATTATATTTAATATTATATTATTATATATTATATTTATTATATTATATATTATATTTATTATATTTAATATTATATAATTATATATTATATTTAATTATATATTAAATTATATATTATATTTAATTATATATTATATTTATATTATTTATATATTTAATATATTTATATTATATATTATTATATATATTATTATATTATTTATATATTTAATATATTAATATTATATATTATTATATT